GCACGGAGTAGAAGACTTAAAACTAAATGTACAAAAAGAATTGAATTGTGTAAACCGAAAACTCAATATTGCTATTACAAGAATTGCAAAACCTTATGGGCATCCTAATATTCTTGCAGAATTTCTAGCCGGACAACTCAAAAGTAGAGTATCATTTCGAAAAGCAATGAAAAAAGCTATCGAATTAACCGAACAAGCTGATACAAAAGGAATTCAAATCCAAATTGCAGGCCGTATCGATGGAAAAGAGATTGCACGTATCGAATGGCTAAGAGAGGGTAGGGTTCCCCTACAAACTATTCGTGCGAAAATCGATTATTGTGCTTATACCGTTCGAACTATTTATGGAGTATTGGGAATCAAAATTTGGATATTTATGGACGAGGAATAATAAGCCTTTACGTAATTTGTCTTTTGGTATCGATTTAATGATGGAACATAAAATAACAACCTTTTTGCTTTTTTTCCATCGAACAAATTCTCATTTTTAATCTCATAAGGTTGAATAAAAATTCAATTCGATTGACCTTTTGAAAAAATTGCTATGCTTAGTGTGTGACTCGTTGGTTTTTGTTAAAATTAAAACGAAATAAACAAAAGAATACATCATACAAAATCGAAACTCATAACTATGAACTAATAACCAACTCATCGCATCACATTATCTGGATCAAAGCAAAGGAAGCAGTCAAGATATGTTATTATAGTCCTATCATTGTATGAACTTCGTTTTTTTGGCATAAACAATTCATTAGATTTTTCGATTTATTGTCAAACAAAATTAAAAGACAAAAAAGAAAAAAGGATACAGATAAAAGGAAAGATGAGAGAAAAAAAAATCGAATAGAAAAGATATATGATTCCGATATGTAAGGTCTTTGAAACATCTAAAAAATGAAAAAAAAAATGTAATAAAGCATCAATACAGATTGGCGCAAAATTATATGGTATAAATCTGTTGATAGAAAAAAAAAGAGCTTCGAAACAATAACGACTAAGAGGGTTGTCTCAAGAACAAATTTCATTACAAGCTCCATTGTAAAATTCAGACCTAACCATTAATCAAGAAACGATGGGAACGACGGAATCCATGAATCTGTAAGATTCAATTCAAAATGAATCATTAGGATTCATTGGTAAGGATGGCGGAACGAACCAAAAAAAAACCTATTCCTATATTAGAAAAAATGATAAACTACCTCTACAGGTAAAATAGATATTGAAAGAGTAAATATTCGCCCGCGAAAATTCCTTATTTTCTTTTGTATTTTCATTGAATTCCTCATATTTGAACAATTCAATTTAATACAAAAAATTTTCTAAAACGAAAATTAAAAAGAATGAAATATTATAGAAAAAACCAAAAAAAAGGAATAAAATAGAGATTTCAATTTAATATTTATTTATATACCAAAATAAAAATATCTAGTAAACTAAGTGAATCCAAAAGAATTTATTTTGCGTATTTATTCAGTGTATTATTACATGTATATATTAATTATATAAAAATTCATTTTACATAAAAATTTTATTTTTCATTCGCGAGGAGCTGGATGAGACGAAACTCTCACGTTCGGTTCTGTAGTAGAGATGGAATTCCAAAAAAACCATCAACTATAACCCAAAAAGAACGAAATTTCGTAAACAACATAGAGGAAGAATGAAGGGAATATCTTGTCGGGGAAATCGTATTTGTTTCGGAAGATATGCTCTTGAGGCACTTGAACCCGCTTGGATCACGTCTAGACAAATAGAAGCAGGGCGGCGAGCAATGACACGAAATGCACGTCGCGGCGGAAAAATATGGGTACGTATATTTCCCGACAAACCTGTTACAGTAAGACCCGCGGAAACCCGTATGGGTTCCGGTAAAGGATCGCCCGAATATTGGGTAGCTGTTGTCAAACCAGGTCGAATACTTTATGAAATAAGCGGAGTAGCCGAAAACATAGCCCGGCGGGCTATCACAATAGCAGCATCGAAAATGCCTATACGAACGCAATTTATTATTTCAGGATAAGAAAAGAATGTGGAAAATGGATCTTTTGGATAAAAACAAATGGAAGCTTTTTTTTGGACAAACAATATTTCTTTTTCTTTTATTTTTACATTGAAAGAACAGATAAAAACAAAATATGATTCAACCTCAGACCCATTTGAATGTAGCAGACAACAGCGGGGCTCGAGAATTGATGTGTATTCGAATCATAGGAGCTAGCAACCGCCGATATGCTCGTATTGGTGACATTATTGTTGCTGTGATTAAAGAAGCAATACCCAACACGCCCTTAGAACGATCAGAAGTGATCAGAGCTGTAATTGTACGTACTTGTAAAGAACTCAAACGCACCAACGGTATGATAATACGATATGATGACAATGCCGCAGTTATCATTGATCAAGAAGGAAATCCAAAAGGAACTCGAATTTTTGGTGCAATTGCCCGGGAATTGAGACAAAACTTTACTAAAATAGTTTCATTAGCTCCTGAGGTATTATAAGATGAGAAGTAGGGTATTTGACTGAAATAGGAGATTGTGTATCACGTATATATCTTTCATTTTGAAGTTTTTTGTAATTAAAAATTTAATACTAAACTAATAAAAGGGCATGTTGATTATATCAAATTTTTTGGGAACCACTTTTTTTAGTTCATCATGAGTAGGGACACTATTGCTGATATAATAACCTCTATACGAAATGCAGACATGAATAGAAAAGGAACGGTTCGAATAGTATCTACTGGAATCACCGAAAACATTGTTAAAATACTTTTACGAGAAGGCTTTATCGAAAATGCGAGAAAACATCAAGAAAGAAACAACTACTTTTTGGTTTTAACTTTGCGACATAGACGAAATAAGAAAACGCCTTATAAAAACACTTTCCATTTAAAACGGGTCAGTCGACCTGGTCTACGAATCTATTCTAACTATCAACGAATTCCTAGAATTTTAGGTGGAATTGGGATTGCAATTCTTTCTACCTCTAGAGGTATAATGACGGATCGCGAGGCTCGACTAGAACGAATTGGTGGAGAAATTTTATGTTATATATGGTAATCCCTATACTATCTGAATTTGAATTGGATCCAAAATTTTCTATTTGTGAACAAAAAAAGAGAAAAGACAGCTTGTCTAATATCATTCCTCTATTAGTTGATACTTTAAGGGGTTTTGTCTGAAATGAAGGAACAAAAATGGATTCATGAAGGTTTGATTACCGAATCACTCCCTAATGGTATGTTCTGGGTTCGTTTAGATAATGAAGATCTTATTCTCGGTTATGTTTCAGGAAGGATACGACGGAGTTCTATACGAATCCTACCGGGAGATAGAGTTAAGATTGAAATAAGCCGTTATGATTCAACTAGAGGTCGTATAATTTATAGACTCCGCAACAAGGATTCGAACGATTAAGCAGTTTTTCAACGTCAACACTCCTTTCTATAAGAATACAACTCGAGATTCAAAATATTTAAAAACCTATTTTCTTCCAAAAATAAGATTCAAAATAAAAACAAAGGAATAAAAAATATGAAAATAAGGGCTTCTGTTCGCCAAATTTGTGAAAAATGCCGACTGATCCGCAGACGGGGACGAATTATAGTAATTTGTTCTAACCCAAAACACAAACAACGACAAGGATAATATACTAAAAACTAAAAGAAACTATCTAGAAAGAATTGTCATTGATATAAAAAAACAGAAAGATTTGTTTTGACATGAAATGGATATATCCATATATCGTTAACTTATTTTTATGAGATGAAAAAATATGGCAAAACCTATACCAAAAATTGGTTCACGTAGAAATGGGCGTATTAATTCGCGTAAAAGTGCACGTAAAATACCAAAGGGAATTATTCATGTTCAAGCAAGTTTCAATAATACCATTGTGACTGTTACAGATGTACGAGGTCGGGTAGTTTCTTGGTCTTCTTCCGGTACTTGTGGATTCAGGGGTACAAAAAGAGGGACACCATTCGCGGCTCAAACTACAGTAGAAAATGCTATTCGTACGGTGTTGGAACAAGGTATGCAACGAGCCGAAGTCATGATAAAGGGTCCTGGTCTCGGAAGAGATGCAGCATTACGGGCTATTCGTAGAAGCGGTATACTGTTAAGTTTCGTACGAGACGTAACCCCTATGCCCCATAATGGCTGTAGACCTCCTAAAAAAAGACGTGTGTAGAAATCAGAATTGAAGATATTTCAAGAGAAATAAATGATTCAAAAATATGATCAATTTTGTAAAATATTACTATGGTTCGAGAGAAAATAAGAATATCTACTCGGACACTTCAGTGGAAGTGTGTTGAATCAAGAACAGATAGTAAATGTCTTTATTATGGGCGCTTTATTCTCTCTCCACTTATGAAAGGTCAAGCTGATACAATAGGCATTGCGATGCGAAGAGCGTTGCTTGGAGAAATAGAAGGAACATGTATTACACGTGCAAAATCTGAAAAAATACCACACGAATACTCTACCATATTAGGTATTCAAGAATCAATACATGAAATTTTCATGAATTTGAAAGAAATTGTATTGAGAAGTAATCTATATGGAACTTGCGAGGCGTCTATTTGCGTTAAAGGACCCAGATATGTAACTGCACAAGACATCATCTTGCCGCCTTATGTAGAAATAGTTGATAATACGCAGCATATAGCTAGCTTGACAGAACCAATTGACTTGTGTATTGGATTACAACTTGAGAGAAATCGCGGATATCATATAAAAGCGCCAAATAACTTTCAAGACGGAAGTTATCCGATAGATGCTCTATTCATGCCTATTCGAAACGTGAATCATAGTATTCATTCTTATGGAAATGGGAATGAACACCAAGAGATACTTTTTCTCGAAATATGGACAAATGGCAGTTTAACTCCGAAAGAAGCACTTTATGAAGCCTCCCGGAACTTAATTGATTTATTGATTCCTTTTCTACATGCAGAAGAAGAAAACTTCGATTTAGAGGACAATCAGCCCAAAGTTTCTTTCCCCCTTTTTACCTTTCATAATAGATTGACTGAAATACGGAAAAACAACAAAAAAATGGCATTGAAATTGACTTTTATTGACCAATTAGAATTGCCACCTAGGATCTATAATTGCCTCAAAAAATCCAATATACACACATTATCGGACCTATTGAATAACAGCCAAGAAGATCTTATTAAAATGGAGCATTTTCGCATAGAAGACGTAAAACAAATATTTGGCACTCTAGAAAAGCATTTCGTAATTGATTAAAAAAAAAATATGAAAAAAAAATGAATTGAATAGATGTATCTAGGGAAAATTCACTTCGAAGCGACTATTCCCTAGATACACACGTCGTATTATTTCATAATTGAATCAATTTAAATTTAAAAAAGACCTAAAGTTAGGGATTTATCAATAGGTAATGTTGCTCCAATACCTAACCAAAGGGCTACTACGGTACCAACCAAAAAGACAGTTGTAGCTACTGGACGCCGAAATGGATTTTGGAATTTATTAACATTTTCTAAAAAAGGAACGGTTAATAATCCCGCGGGTACTGAAACCATTAAAAGAACGCCTAATAACTTATTAGGTACTGTACGAAGTATTTGAAATACAGGAAAAAAATACCATTCAGGTAATATTTCCAAAGGAGTTGCAAACGGATCCGCCGGCTCACCAATCATTGAAGGTTCTAAAACTGCCAAGCCTACGTTACACGCAATAGTACCTAAAATTACTACAGGAAAAATATATAAAAGATCATTAGGCCATGCGGGTTCCCCGTAATAATTATGCCCCATACCTTTCGCTAATTTAGCCCTTAACACAGGATCATTCAAGTCAGGTTTTTTTGTTATTAGGATAGGTGAATTCTTTTCTTAGAAATTCGATTCATCCCCCGAAAGAACCGGACATGAGAATTTTTCATCATCCGGCTCGAGCAAGAATCAAAAGAACCAAATGGATACAGAATATGGATCTTATCCATCGAAAAGGTTCCCTGTAAAAACAAAAACCTCTTTCTTAAATCCTACTTTCCGAAGTTGTAATTATACATGGAAAGAAAGTCTGCTCTTACAAATAAATGCTCAACACCCAAGTAGGCTTACAAAGTTGATCATGCTCAAATGCTTTTTGGGTCGTCTCATACCTTATGATTGGTGTTTATCTCCAAGTATTTTGGAGATTTTGACTTTCTATAAAATATAAAATTATATATTTATATTACAAATAAAGGGTTTACTTGTTACTAATATAGCCTAGTCTCTATTGTTCTTTAGATCCCTGGTTTCACTCCGATAGTATCATAGATCCGGTCAATGCAAAGGAAATGAATGCATTTCAATACTATTCAAACCATTAATAAAATAATAATCAAAAAATAATGATATAATTTAGATTACATCATACAAAATCACACATTCGACTGGATCTTACGGAGCCCGTTCATTCATCACACGATTCAGGGTTGATCATAGAATAGATTCTCTTGAAACGAACCAACCTATCCTTTTTCTAGGACTTACTTAATACGGCGGTTGGGCAAAAGACACATTTGAGTATGAATTTTAATGTGACAGAAAGGGACATATACCTGCACGGCCTAATCAATAGTTCAAGTCACACACTCCCATAATCCATTTTCATTTCGTAGAATTACCTTCAACTAGTTATGTTAAATAACTAAACACAAAATTGCACTAAATACAAAATTATGAAGTTGAAGGAAAATGTCCAAATACATAGATTATTATTTTCAATAATCCATCCATGTAGCAATGAAATACTATTGTTCTTCCCTCAAGCGATAAATGATTGTTTACAAATATCTAGAATATACTTTTCCTATTCTATAAGGGCCCAGAAATACCTTGTTTACGTATCATTAGAAAGTGCATTAACATAAATACGGAAGTAAGAAGAGGCAATACAAAAGTGTGTAAACTATAAAATCGAGTCAAGGTGGATTGTCCCACACTAGCACTTCCACGTAATAACTCTACCAAGGGTGATCCTATTACAGGAATAGCATCCGGTACGCCGGTTACAATTTTGACTGCCCAATAACCAATTTGGTCCCGAGGTAAGGAATAACCAGTTACGCCAAAAGAGGCGGTTAATACAGCCAGAACCACACCCGTAACCCAAGTCAATTCGCGGGGTTTTTTAAAACCGCCGGTGAGATACACACGAAAGACATGCAGGATCATCATTAGAACCATCATACTTGCCGACCACCGATGAACGGATCGTATTAACCAACCAAAGTTGGCTTCAGTCATTATATATTGAACAGAAGCAAAAGCCTCAGTAACGGTTGGACGATAGTAAAAAGTCATCGCAAACCCGGTAGCTACTTGTACTAAAAAACAAGTAAGGGTAATTCCTCCTAGACAATAAAAAATGTTTACATGAGGAGGAACATATTTACTAGTTATATCATCCGCAATCGCCTGAATCTCGAGACGTTCTTCGAACCAATCATAGACTTTATTGAGATAGGTAAACGGTTAAACCCCCCCTAAGAACTGTATATGAGACTTTCATCTCGTACAGCTCAAGCAGACACACCTAAATACTGATTAAAAGAGATATATAATAGAAAGTTGCAAACTTCTTAATCCCCTGTTTTCTTTTTTCGGAAGATAGGAAGGAATAAAAAGCCAAAAGTTCTTTTTTGTGTTCATAATAATGCCAAAATATCAAGTCCGCTCATTCGTCTTTCTATTGATTGTTACGACAGGCCTCTTGAATATTCTCTTTTCCTTTTTTCTTTCATTTGTTGTTTTTTTATTTGTAATTTGTATATAATGCGACTTTTTTGTTTTTTATCATTGATTAGGAATTTCTCTTGTTAAGATCCTATGAATCGATTGAACCCCAGATTCATCCTAGAACCACGATGATTCAATAAAACCCTAAAGCTAAGCACAAAGATTCCTTGAGTAAGAACCATTGGATCATCACTTATTAAATCAATAGGATAGGTATTATTTTATTATTACTAATAATACAAAAAAATTTGTCTGTTGGTTAAACAAAAAAGGCATCAAAAGGAGTTTTAACGAAAAAAATATTTCGATTTATACCTTCTAATTCTTTTTCTTTCTTTGAAAAGATAATTTTTCTGAATCCGATCTCGAGGTCTGAATATTAAAAATAAATGAATCATAGTTCAAATATTGTTTGATCTATTTTAGCTATTCCGTGTTTCAGATATCAAAAAAAAATATCCAACGAGGTATAACCATCTCTATCAGGATAAGATGACAGACTCATTTTCTGTATTATCAATAGGATCCATTCTAACAAGTCACACACTCATATTACGGAAATACAGAAAGAAATTCCGCGATCGAACTACCAAAAGGGGATAAAAATCGGAGTCCTAAAAACTCACTTTGTATTATGTATTGTTTGTATTGTGTATTGAAAGGCTAGAACTTCCCGGTTCTTTTGGCTTTCATTTTATTATTTTTGTGGATTTAATTCATTGAAATTCCATCCAGTAAAACGGAAGAATTATAAATTTCCAAAATAATAGATAGGAATACTGCAAATAAAGCCATCGCAACTCCCATCAAAGGAGCAGTTCCCCACCCAGGAGCTACTTTACCATATTCCGAATTCAAGGGTTTCAATAAAACCCCTACGGTAGTAGGTTTTGGACGAGATCTAGAACTACTCTCAACGGTTTGTGTAGCCATAAATCCGATTATATTCATTGAGATCTGTTGACTTTGTATACGATTCCGTTGTAAATACATGATTTTATCATAGATCCATTGTGGTCTTAAAATTATCGAATAATGGAAACAGCAACCCTAGTCGCCATCTTTATATCTGGTTTACTGGTAAGTTTTACTGGGTATGCCTTATATACCGCTTTTGGGCAACCCTCTCAACAACTAAGAGATCCTTTCGAGGAACACGGAGATTAGTCGAAGTAATGAGCCTTCCAATATTGGAAGGCTCATTACTTCAATTGAAATGATTTTTCATCATTTCATTTTTTAGTTGAAATTTTAGGAGGTTCCCGAAAAAAGATAGCGAAAAAAATTATCCCTAGAGTAGAGACTAATAGAAATGTATAAACCAATGCTTCCATAGATTCGATTGTGGTTTACAATTATAGCTTCCATACCTGTTTACTTGAGATTATTTTCCCAATAATGATAACAAAAGGGTGGTGATTCAAATCAAGATTGCTCTAGTATCCTCTGTCAAATCAAAAAAATAGAAGCAAAAAAGCATAAAGCAATGTTGTATTAAACTCCTTGTCTTCTTGTAGTTGGATCTCCAATTTTTTGGAATGCGCCAAATTCTACTTGAACATCCAAATCGGGGTCAATCCCAGCAAAAACATCTCTGAATAAGGTTCTAGACCCGTGCCAAATGTGTCCGAAGAAAAAGAGTAGGGCAAAGGAAGCATGGCCAAAAGTAAACCAACCTCTTGGACTACTGCGAAAAACACCATCTGATTTCAAAGTAGCACGGTCTAATTCGAAAATTTCACCCAATTGAGCACGTCTAGCATATTTTTTCACAGTAGCAGGATCGCTATAACTGACTCCGTTTAGTTCGCCGCCGTAAAATTCAACAGTTACACCTACTTGTTCAACGCTATACTTAGATTCTGCTCTTCTAAAAGGAACATCAGCTCTAACAATTCCGTCCCCGTCTATTAAAACGACCGGAAAGGTTTCAAAAAAAGTAGGCATACGTCGTACAAAAAGTTCGCGTCCGTCTTTATCTCGAAAAACGGGGTGTCCTAACCATCCAACCGCTATTCCATCACCGTTATCCATTGAGCCCGCTCTAAATAATCCTCCTTTCGCCGGATTATTGCCAATATAATCATAAAAAGCCAATTTCTCGGGAATTTTCGACCAAGTTTCTGATAAACTTTGATTTTCGGCTAGCCCAGCACTTACCCGTCGGTATATTTCTTGCTGAAAGTATCCCTGATCCCATTGATAACGAGTGGGCCCAAATAATTCGATCGGGGTAGTTGCTGAACCATACCACATAGTTCCTGCAACAACAAAAGCTGCAAAAAAGACAGCAGCGATACTACTAGAAAGAACGGTTTCAATATTGCCCATACGTAATCCTTTGTATAGGCGTTGAGGCGGACGGACGCTAAGATGGAACAGACCGGCTAATATACCTAATGTGCCTGCTGCAATATGATGAGAGGCTATTCCTCCTGGAACAAAAGGGTCAAAACCTTCTACGCCCCACGCGGGACTTACAGGTTGTACTTTTCCAGTTAGTCCATAAGGATCGGATACCCATATTCCGGGTCCGTACAAGCCTGTTACATGAAACGCACCAAAACCAAAACAAGCGACCCCAGAAAGAAATAAATGAATTCCAAAAATCTTAGGCAAATCCAAAGAAGGTTTTCCTGTACGTTCATCAGAAAATATTTCTAGATCCCAATACACCCAATGCCAAATAGCTGCTAAAAAGCATAAGCCAGAAAACATAATATGCGCTCCAGCCACACCTTCGTAACTCCAAATACCAGGATCCGTTATAGTCCCTCCTGTAATACTCCAACCGCCCCACGAATTGGTTATTCCTAAACGAGTCATGAAAGGTATAACGAACATACCCTGTCTCCACATTGGATCAAGAACGGGGTCAGAGGGATCAAAAACGGCTAATTCATATAGAGCCATCGAACCGGCCCAACCAGCAACCAGAGCTGTATGCATGAGATGAACAGAAATCAACCGGCCGGGATCATTCAATACGACGGTATGAACACGATACCAAGGCAAACCCATAGAAATACCCCTTTATCAAAAATGAAACTATGTAACTTTATTGCATTGGAAAAGACTATGACTATGCAATGGATCCCTTTTTTTTGTTCAATAGATTATCTCGGAACAAGGGTTAATGTTTGTTCTATTCTGTTTGTAATAATGGAACAATTAAGTTTGTCGGAACAAAGAGAAACAAATCTATTCTATACCCGATAAGTAGCAATACGCAATGGGGAATTGATACCATCGTTGATGAGTAAATGCTTTCATACTTCTTTAGTATTGCAAGGCTATATTGGTAAGAATTTTCCTTTATTTATTCCGTCTTCTTAAACTAAACCTTTCTAGTCTATGCAGAAAATCTAATAAAGATTGATATTATAAAGACAATAACCCTAATTATTACGTTTCCACATTAAAGTGAAATAGAGTACTTAATTTTTTTCTTTCATTTAATGCCTATTGGTGTCCCAAAAGTGCCCTTTCGAAGTCCTGGAGAAGAAGATGCAGCTTGGGTTGACGTATAGTGCGGCTTGCCAGATATCTTGGGTCATATGGGATTTCCCCGTTCTCTCTCCCGATTGAGATATCCTCCCTTTCACCCAAGAAAGGTTGATTGAATCATCCAAAATTTGAAGCGTGAAATGGAATTAGATCTATTTTTAGTTTTCGGAGGATTCAAATTAATATTATCAATTAATAAAATTTATGGTTGGCTCGGTTGGACCAATAAAATCAAGTATCCAGGCTCCGTTTAGAAAAACCCAATCCCAATTGGAAATATATTGAAGATTACTGCTATATAGTTTATTTACTTTAACTCTTAATCGTTTCAATTTTAAATTGAAAATCGAAAAAAAGTGATCTCAAGCAATCTAATAAAGTAATGAATATAATATATTGAATATTGAAATTGATGAAAGAAAAGATATGAAATAAAAAAAACAAAGAAGTGGTATTGGAAACATTTGCCCTATATGTGCAAATCAAAATCGGACAGATCTTTACCCGGAGTAGAGCAGAAACCTAAAAAAATGAAAGAGACCCATTCAAGAACAAGAAAATGACATCGTGGTTTCAATTCGATCTCGATGATATGATACATCAATGAAAAGGAAGTTCGATAATTTTAGTAAATCGTATTTTAATTATAAAAATATTTTTCTATTATTATACCGGCAATTAGGTAATTTCGGGAAAGGAGCAAAAAGCAATTTTTCTTGCAAAATAGAAAAGGAACCCCTTGATTATTCATTATAAGTTGGCAAAACCTCGATGAAAAATCAAAAAGGATATAGAATCTACACATTGATTTTTTTCAAATTTTGTTTGAACCGTGTGCATAAAAAGGTGCCTGTACGGTTTCTAAGGGATACAATTTTACCCTAATCAACCGACTTTATCGAGAAAGATTACTTTTTTTAGGTCAAGAAGTTGATAGCGAGATCTCGAATCAACTTATTGGTCTTATGGTATATCTCAGTATCGAGGATGATACCAAAGATTTGTATTTGTTTATAAATTCTCCTGGCGGGTGGGTAATACCCGGGGTAGCTATTTATGATACTATGCAATTTGTCCGACCAGATGTACATACAATATGCATGGGGTTAGCTGCTTCAATGGGATCCTTTATCCTGGTCGGAGGAGAAATTACCAAACGTTTAGCATTCCCTCACGCTTGGCGCCAATGAGTTTTGTATTTGAGAAAAAAGACTATGCCTTCACTGTATGAAATATATTAAGTAATAATAGCATGGCACTTTGAATTCGATATGAGAAATTTTTCGATTTTATTTTCAAAACATTCGATTAGGTATCGAAAGAGTAGTATGAGATGAAGAGTATTCCTGATTTTTTATTTTTTATCAGGAGTCCGTTGTAGCGTCACAAACTTCTTTTATGAAAAAAAAACTCTATTTATGTTTGAAAGAGTACAAACAATTTCTTCCTTATTTTTCGGCTCAAAAAGAAACTTTGGGATTGCTGAACTACAAACGAAATAAATATCAAGCAACGGAGCCATCATAGTATTTTTGAACTCCTATGAAAAGAAGGGTGGTAATTGGCAAATTTACTGATCTAGATCTGATCGATTCTATATTTTCTCCTTTTTCAACAGAAAATAAAAAAAGTAAATTCCATTGGAGAGCCGTATGCAATATGAAAAAGATGCACGTACGGTTGTTCAATTCTATATTTTTTCGTGTTATTCTGTACTTTTCCTCTTCGCCTCGTTGTGTTGTGCGATATAGAAGAAAAGAACTCGTTTTATGGTCTATCATCAGGGTAATGATTCATCAACCCGCGAGCTCTTTTTATGAGGCCCAAACGGGAGAATTTCTCCTGGAAGCGGAAGAACTTTTGAAATTGCGCGAAACCCTCACAAGGGTTTATGGACAAAGAACGGGGAAACCCTTATGGATTATATCCGAAGATATGGAAAGGGATGTTTTTATGTCAGCAACAGAAGCCCAAGCCCATGGAATTATTGATCTTGTCGCGGTCGAATAAAATGAATAAAAAAAGGCGAAACATTTTCAATTTTATTTTGTTACTAGATTTACCATTCTGGGTTTAATATTCTATTAACTAGAAATACTTTCGGTTAGGATTGATCTAAACCAGCCCTTTATGTATACGATTTAGCATGCCAACTATTAAACAACTTATTAGAAACACAAGACAGCCAATCAGAAATGTAACGAAATCCCCCGCGCTTCGGGGATGCCCTCAGCGCCGAGGAACATGTACTAGGGTGTATGTGTGACTCGTTCAGATTATGAGCTGGAACAAAAACAAAAGAAAGAATTTTTCCAGTATCAATGATCAGTACTGGTGAATAGTGTAAAACTCCTTTCACTATCTAAAATGAAAAAGATCTATTCATCTATTGGGTATGAATTTTATGGTTTCTGTCAGTCTAAATCAGATTTAAGATACGAAAATAAAAATTTCCCATTGGTAACGAACGTTATCCATTTAGCGGGGAATCCTTTTTTAAGAGCAAAAAATGTCTGCTCCCTTTTTTACAAGAACGGACTAACAGGGTCAGCTATCCAGCTAACTTTCAAAATTAAATACCGTTACTGTATAGGTGGATCTTGTTGTGAAAGACCGATTGCTGGATAATTCATGGGTAGAGTCAAAATGTTTGAACTGTACAAGTTATTAATAAGATTCTGGAAATAAAAGGGCTCCGGTGTATAGAAAGGACCTCACCGTTTAAAAAGTAACCATAGAAACGAAGGAACCCACTATTTCTTTAATCATCTACTATATTTAACTTGAATTTACATTTTTAGTTACTTTTGTTTGATACATTAATACAATTTTTTCTTTTTTTGTCTTGTTTTAAGGCGAAATGTCAAAAAAAAAAGAAAAAAATAGTGGTTGGGAAGGTTATAGTAGCAAAAGCCATTGGAATTTTTATTTTATACATTGGAAAAACCGTTTTGTTATTAATAGACCAGGAGAAAAAAAGAATAACTCAAAGAAAGAAAATTGATAAGTTATTCATCAAAGTTACATTTATTCAATGACTAGAGTTAAACGAGGATATATAGCTCGAAGACGCAGAAACAAAATTCGTCTTTTTGGATCAAGCTTTCGAGGGGCTCATTCAAGACTTACTCGAACTATTGCTCAACAGAAAATAAGAGCTTTGGTTTCGTCTCATCGGGATAGAGATAGGCAAAAGAGAGTTTTTCGCCGTTTGTGGATCACTCGTATAAATGCAGCAATTCGCCAAAAGGTGGTATACTATAATTATAGTAGATTTATACATGATCTGTACAACAGGCAGTTGCTTCTTAATCGTAAAATACTGGCACAAATAGCTATATTCAATCCAAATTGTATTTCTATTATTTACAATGAGATCATAAAAAAAGAAAATTGCAAAAAATACCTCGAAATGATTTAAATGAAGTTCCCCGGAGTTTATTCTCCGGGAGTATTAAAGTAGTAATGGGTCTGATAAAGTACGATAAATAAATAAAAATCAACAAATCCATTCAAAAAAATTCCCAATTTTTATATTATCTTACGACGTGACAATCAAATTTCGATTTTTCTAGATTATCCGATTTTTTAGAATAAAACCCCAAATCCGTACTTGAGTTCAGATTCCAATTTTGATTCAATTTCATTACCAATTAAATAAGGAATTAGTCCATTTTTTTTTTATTTTTGGTTCGAAAACTAGCAGTTCTAGTAGTCGACTCGGTTCTTTCAAACTGTTTCTCATTATTAAGAAAAGGTAACAAAGATAAAATACGAGCTTGTTTTATAGCACTAGTAATTAATCGTTGTTGTTTCAAGGTCAATCTATTCACTCGCCTAGATAAAATTTTTCCTTGTTCACTAATAAATCGACTAATTAGACTCATGTTTCTATAATCAATTCGATCCCCCGATTGAATCGGGGGCAAACGCCTACGAAAAGATCGCTTGGATTTAATAAGGGGTCGCTTGGATTTATCCATAGTTTGTTTAGTTTATTACTTATACCAAAAATCCTATTTCTTAATTCGAATATTTTTTAGGTCCAGCCAAAATAGGATTTTCTTTGTTTATTTCTATTTTATATATTATATATAATAATTATGAAATATTGAATATGGAAATACATTTTCTAGTAAAAAAAAGAGTAAATAATCTATTATCTAATGAAATAAAATAAAAATTCTTTTTTCTACTTACTTGAAAAGATAATAAACAGACGTTCAGTTTGATCTATTTCTTTATCTCTCCATGAACTGTATGTTTGAAACAATAGGGACAGAATTTTCGCAATTCCAACCGACTAGGCGTATTGTGGCGATTTTTTTGGGTAATATATCTGGAAACGCCCCTTGATCTTTTATTAACACTCTTTCGAACACAACCAGTACATTCCAAAATAACCTTTACTCGGACCTCTTTACCCTTAGCCATGAACCCCCTTTTGGTATTTAATTCAAGCAACTTTTCTATTTTTTCCTTTCTTCAAGAAAAATAGAAAAGTTGCTAAAATAGAAGTTGCTAACTAGAAATACAATTCGCAATTCAAAATATTTTGTGGAAATCAATAGAGTAATAATAGTTTAAGTAAAGAACCACCGCGTAATCAAATTCAAAAGGGTTTCGAACTAGATATCTCTCTAATCACAGTATTTCATTTAAATATCGTGTAAAAAACTCTTAACTTAACCTGAACCTAAGTTTTGGGAAGATTGAATCCACTTTTCTTCTTTACTAAACTAATCCTCTTTTTATTTTAGAATAAATTTGATTTTAGAATAAAAAAGGTAGGGATTCACGGGTAGTTGATTCTATCTCGAATCTTCGCTAAACCTTTCCCGTATCAATAACTAGTAACTAAAATGAAAAAAAGGGGAATGTCAACGCATCCGGAAAAAAACGATTGATTTCTATTAATATACCAGCTAAAGACCCAAACCATAAAGTACTTAGGACCGGTGCCACGGAAAGGTATGTTTTAAAATCTCGCATTGAAAATCCTCCTTTTTAATTTTTTTAATTGAAAAATAAAGTAATACATATCCGATCTATGATCCGATGGATATATGATAGTTAAAGAATACTTGTCTTTGTACACAAAATGCCTAAGCTAAGTCAAATGAAAATTTACAATAATAGAATTTTAAGAGATTTTTTTAAGAAAAAGAATAGCCTGTTCCTTATCTACCGAACTGAGCATTCCTACAACATATTTTTTGTAGTTTACGACAGGTTTTCATATAGATAAATATACAAATCCTTTCTATTATACCTTAGTATGAGAAGAGACCGAAAAGAAGAAGAAATAGCCGAGCAAAAAAAATTCTGTATTTGATTTTTAATAATATGAAAAATAAAAAGAATGTGGAAAACAAGGCAAGGATTCTTTACAATTACACTAGAAAAACGAATTGAAAGGGATGTAGCGCAGCTTGGTAGCGCGTTTGTTTTGGGTACAAAATGTCGCGGGTTCAAATCCTGTCATCCCTACCTAATTACTTTTATTCTAAGAAGTAAGGAGGAATTAATTGAAATTTTGATTAAAATCGAAGATACGTAATCTCTTTTTTTTACGTAATCTCTCTTTTTTATGATACTCTATATGGTAGATAATCTACACATACAGAATGTAGATATAGTTTTAAGTTATAAAAAAACATTCTTTCCAATCTTTCTTATGCGCTAAGAAAGCGCTCTTAGTTCAGTTCGGTAGAACGTGGGTCTCCAAAACCCGATGTCGTAGGTTCAAATCCTACAGAGCGTGATTCCATTGTTGTTAAGTCAAGTTGAATTATAGAAAAGAATTAGACTAAACTAACTGAACAGTAATCGAATCGAAAATGGACCTCCTCTTGATTTGAGAAAGGAAGAGGTCAATAAAAAAAAGATTTGTTAATTAATCAAAGATCCAACTGATCACCGCGTCTGTATTGTAAATATGCCGTCACAAATAATCCAGCCAAAGTAATAGGAATTAGACCTAAGACGATTCCAAATAGAAAAACTTCAATCATTTCAATTCGTTTGAAAAAAAAAAGAAAGGTAATATCTATCCTTAAATATGAATCTGAATTCCCCGCGAATCTCAATAACCAAAAATTATCAATTGTCGGAGTAAAGAACTCTAAAATAGACGGAATCCTAGAGTAGAGAAAGATTTCTTGAGTTGTTTATTCAATTAATTTCAAATAAGTCGTATCTTGTTTAGACCTATAAATAAAG